TGTTCTGCAGTACCCCCTGTGAATACTCCGCCGGTATGAAAAGTTCTTAATGTTAATTGAGTGCCCGGTTCTCCAATAGATTGACCTGCAATAATACCTACAGCTTCTCCCAATTCGACCAGGTCGTCATGAGCTGGACTTCGGCCATAACATAATTGACAAATCCACGACGTACTCCTACAAGTAAAGGGAGTTCGAATAGAGATTGGTTGTGCTCTAAAAGTTATGAATCTATTGACAAGTCCAACTCCAATATCTTGATTTCTAGTAGCAATGCATCGCGAACCTATATATACATGATCTGCTAATACACGCCCAATTAATGTTTGGATAAAAATCCTGTCCGCCATCATTCCATTTCGAGGACTTACAGAAATACCTCGGACGGTGCCGCAATCTGTTCGACGTACAACAATGTGTTGAACTACTTCAACAAGTCTGCGCGTGAGATATCCTGCATCTGATGTTCGGATAGCGGTATCCACAACTCCTTTACGGGCTCCGTAACAAGAAATAATATATTCTGTTAAAGAGAGTCCTTCGCGTAAATTGCTTTGAATGGGTAAATCAATCATTTGCCCTTGGGGATCCGACATTAATCCTCTCATACCTACTAATTGATGTACCTGAGATGCATTTCCTCTGGCTCCCGAAAAAGACATTATATGGACTGGATTAAAAGGATCGGTCATCCGAAAATTAGGATTCATTTCTTGTCGCAAATATTCACTTGTGGCATACCAGATCTCGATCGATTGACGTAATTTTTCTACCGCGTGTACATTCCCATAATGATGGTGTTTTTCCAAAATAAAACTTTGTTGTTCAGCGTCTTGAACTAGCCATCTTTTAGAAGGTATTGTTAAAAGATCATCAATTCCTAATGAAATGGATGCGGCGGTAGCTTGTCGGAAACCCAGAGTCTTTACTTGATCCAGGATATGTGATGTATATCCTATTCCATAGTGATCAATAAATCGACTAATAAGTCGTTTCATGGCAGTTCCGTCTATCATTTTATTGTGAAAGACCTGAGTGGGCCGTTCTGCCATCAGTACCTCCATATTGCGCTGAGTAGAATTTGACAATGGGTTTGAGTCAGTGATTGTAAAACTTCCTTTTCTAGATCTTGATTCACGTATAAATTCCGCAATTGCAATTATAGTCCTAGTTAACCCGGTGAGACTCGAATTCCCCCTGGTAGCATAGAATTACAACAGCCCTGCCAAAACCCCTGTATGGCTTCTTCTATTTCTCGATAAAGAGAAATATGACCGAGAGTGGTTCGAATATATATATAAAGAATTTCTTTTTTTATACTTCTTACTATTAGATAGTGTCCATAAATCTCATAATAGGTCCCCAAAGATTCATAGTGAATTTCGATGGGAATTTCTCTTGCAGCAATAACGCGTTGATCTAGTCGCCACCGCAGCCACAAGGGACTACCTAAATTGATGCGTTTTTGCCGATAAGCTCCAATTGCATCATAGGCATTAGAAAAAAAAGGTTCTTTTTTTTTTGTATACTTATAGTTATTATCTTCATTTTGATAGTTTATACGATTACATGGATTATACCTATTTACACAAATACCCCGACGATTTCCACTCGTTAAGAAATAGAGTCCACTAAGCATATCTTGAGTTGGTGCAGAAATGGGATCTCCAATAGTTGGAGACAAAAGATTCATATGAGAAAACATAAGTAAACGTGCCTCTGCTTGAGCCTCCAAAGATAAAGGCACATGAACAGCCATTTGATCCCCGTCAAAGTCTGCATTGAAGCCCTTACAAACTAATGGATGTAAACAAATAGCACGCCCTTCCACTAAAATGGGCAGGAATGCCTGTATGCCTAATCTATGCAGAGTAGGCGCTCTATTCAGCAATACAGGATGGTCATCCAGAATTTCCTGAAGTATTTCCCATACAATCGGTTTTTTTTTTCGAATTTGACTTTTAGCAACTCCGATGTTCGAAGCAAGATGTTTTCTAATTAGGTCACGAATTACAAATGCCTGGAAAAGTTCTATTGCTATTTCGCGAGGCAATCCACATCGATGTAATGAAAGTGAAGGGCCCACGACAATCACTGACCGCCCTGAATAATCAACCCGTTTACCAAGCAAAGTCTCGCGAACTCTTCCTTCTTTGCCTTCAATTACATCTGAAAGAGACTTGTAAACTCTATTATGATCATCCCTCATCGGTTGTCCGCAGATTCCATTATCAAGAAGTGCATCCACGGCTTCTTGCAGCAATTTTTCCTGAGATATTATTAATTCTTCTGGCGTAGCTATACTTGTTGTTAATAGATCTGTAAGAGTATTATTCCGATAGATAATTCTTCTATAGATTTCATTAATATCCGAGGTCACTAGTTTATCCTCATCTATATGATAGATTGGTCTCAACTCAGGAGGAAGAACTGGTAATAGACGCAAAACCATCCATTTTGGTTCTATATTTGTTCGAATAAAATGCTTAGCCAATTCCAT